TTCAAAATTCAATGTTGGTTCATTAGAACCATATAAACCGACACCCAGAACTCCCATTAAGAGAAAAATGGAACCCCCCGCCGTGTACAAAATAAATTTTGTGGCTGAGTAGAGACGTTTCTTTCCTCCCCACATGGATAGAAGTAGATAAACCGGAATTAATTCTAATTCCCACATGATGAAAAAAAGTAAAAGGTCCCGCGAAGAAAATGATCCTATTTGACCACTGTACATTGCTAACATCAAGAAATGGAATAATCGAGAATCTCGAGTAACAGGCCAGGCTGCTAAAGTAGCTAACGTAGTGATAAATCCTGTTAATAAAACGGGTCCTATTGACAGCCCATCTATTCCTAATTTCCAACGGAAATCAAAAAAATTGATCCATTTATAGTCCTCGACTAGTTGGACTAATGGATCGTCCAATTGGAAATGATAACAGAATGCATAGGTTGTTAGAAGAAGTTCTAACATGCATATACCTATAGTATACCACCTAATTACCCTATTTCCTTTATGGGGAAGAAAGAAAATAAAGGAACCCGCAAATATTGGTAAAACTACAATTATTGTTAACCAAGGAAAGTTGTTCGTGGTAAAGACAAGATACACTTGGACCAAAAAAACCTGTGCCCAAAAATAATATATTTTTGGGCACAGGTTTTGGCGGTAAAAAAAAAAATGGACTCGAGTAAGAGTTTCTGTAACGTATTAATAAGCTATACCCATGCTGCGCGTTGTTTCATGCCATAAATAAACTCGAACACTCAAGAAATCTGTTGGGCAGGCGGATTCACATCTCTTACAACCGACACAATCCTCTGTTCTTGGAGCAGAAGCTATTTGTTTAGCTTTACATCCGTCCCAAGGTATCATTTCTAATACATCCGTGGGACAAGCTCGGACACATTGAGTACACCCGATACATGTATCATAAATCTTTACTGAATGCGACATTGGATCTATCCATTTTTGAACGTGATAAAGTTTCAATCTAGTAAATTGATAAATGAATTATATATTTAAATACTAGGACTAGATGAATCGATGAGTTTCCCGAGTTTTTTTATTAATCTACTTATGGAATGGATTGACAGTGCCAAACTACTTTGATCTCTTATCTTTGTGATAACAGGAGCCTACCTTAAGTAGCCAACATGCTAATTTGAATTTATTTATGAAAATTCTAAGTTATATGATAATATTACTTAAATTACTTATTCAACAAGTTCGATTGATTTATACGAGTTGATTTTCTGTTACGATAAATTGATGAAACAATAGCGAGTCCAATAGCGGCTTCAGCAGCTGCAATAGCTATAACAAAAATGGAGAAAATGGCTCCTTTTAATTGACGACTATCAAAAAAATCAGAAAATGTTACAAAATTGAGATTAACCGCATTTAATATAAGTTCAAGACACATAAGAGCCCTAACCATATTTCGACTTGTAATCAATCCATATAGACCGACAGAAAATAAAAAGGCACTCAAAACAAGTACATGTTCGAGCATCATTAACTAACTCCTTATCAATCTCGATTCATTTCAATATGAACAACAATTTAACCAATTGGATTTACTAGTTGACTAGAATATAAAATAACGTAATGGAATAAAGGAATATATTGGGAATAGGTCGAACTAATAAAAAAATTCTATCTATTTTATATACAAAGTCAAATAGAAAAAGGAAATGCATGTGGTAGCTCATATTTTTCCAGTTCTAAAGAGTTATTATTGACGAGCTACAGCAATTGCGCCGATTAACGCAACTAAAAGAATTATTGAAATAAATTCAAACGGAATAAAAAAATCTGTTGATAAATGAATTCCAATTTGTTGACTATTACTTATAAGATCTTGCTCTATAATCTGGTTTGCTTTTGTAGTCCAAATAATACCGTACCATGACGTATCTGGAATAGTAGTAATTAGTGAAACAAAAATACTTGTACAGACCACGGAAGTTACTCCATCTCCCACGGTCCAAAGATGGAAATCTTTGGAATATTCTGAACCATTTATAAACATCACAGCAAAAATGATTAAAACATTGATGGCTCCTACGTAAATAAGGAGCTGCGCAGCAGCTACAAAATGGGAGTTCGATAGAATATAGAATAAAGATATACAAACAAAAACAAATCCTAACGAAAAGGCAGAATAAATGGGATTAGGAAGTAATACTACTCCCAGAGCCCCTAATATAAGACCCAATCCCAGAAAGACTAAAAGAAAATCATGTATTAGTCCAGGTAAATCCATTATATATAAAAAAAGAGATAAATAAATCAAAATCTTTCATAACTTTATTGACCCGGTCAGGAAAAAAGAGGTAACTCTACTTTTTATAATAGTTGTAAAAAAAATTCTATTTTTCTGGATATGTAGATATAGTTATTGGCCTAATCTCTTGAAAGAGTAATTTGAATCTAAATATTTTCAATTTCAAATCCTCAATATAGACATAGAAATATTTTCTTAATATAAATTAAA